AATAAGGTGCCCGATTAATAGGACTATTTTGATAGAATAGAATATGTATAATTAATATACCCTTATTATATAATATGGGATTAAACCATAACTTAAAAGATCAAAACTTTTAGTGCAATCATACACCCTTATATAAAACTAAAAGAAAGGTAAGCTAAATTTGAAGCTAATAGGTTCATACCCTATTTATAGAGAAACTCTCCTCTCTAATTAAAAAAAGTAAATGACTATTTTTACCATTAATAATAATAAGAACAATAATTACAATTTCTTCTAATAATTGAATTAGAATATGAATAGGATTAGAATTAAATATAATATTCTTTATCCCTTTAATGATAAAAGACATTAACAAGTCAAGATCAGAAGCTTCCATAATATATTTCTTTACCCAAAGAACAAGAAGAATTATTATATTAATAATAATAACAATTAATACTTATAACTATTATATTAATAATATAACTATTAATCTTATTATTACTATTAGTTTATTAATTAAATTAGGAGCAGCACCATTCCATTTATGAATACCAGAAATTATATCAAAAATAAAATGAAGAAAATGTATTATTTTAATAACATGACAAAAAGTAGCACCTTTAATATTAATTAGAAATAGACAAATAAATGAATTACTAATCAATTTATCAATTTTTTTATCTATTATTATTGGAAGAATTGGAGGAATTAACCAAACCTCTTTACGTAAAATAATAAGATATTCATCAATTAATCATTTAGGATGAATATTAACGATTAATAAATCTATAAATTCATGAATCATTTATTTAGCAATCTATAGAATTATAGTATTAATAATTTGTTATACATTTATAAAGTATAAATTATACTTTATTAATCAAATCAATAATATTAATATAACAATAATAGATAAAACTAGAATATTTATAATAATATTAAGAATAGGAGGATTGCCTCCTTTTATTGGGTTTTTACCCAAATGAATTACAATTCAATGTATAATTAATGAAAAACAATTTTTACTTATTACAGTAATAATTTTATTTAGATTAATTACATTAATATATTACATACGAATTATAACAAGATTAATATTAACATTTAGTACTTCAATTAAATGAGTAACAATTAAATCTAATAAGATAATAACCTTATTAATTATTATAATTAATACAAGATTACCTTTAATTTTAATAATAGACTTATTTTCATAAAGTTTTAAGTTAAATTAAACTATTAACCTTCAAAGTTAAATATATATATATTATATAAGCTTTAGGTGTTATACCTACTTTAGAATTGCAGTCTAATATCATATATATAAATATTGACTATAAAGCTATAAGGAATTAATGATAGAAGGCTATATAGCCATGAATAAATTTACAATTTATTACTTAAAATTTCAGACATTCTATCAAATTAAAAATTGAATAAATGAATATATTCAACTAATCACAAAGACATTGGAACTCTATATTTTATATTTGGAATATGGGCTGGAATAGTAGGATCTGCTATAAGACTAATTATCCGAATTGAATTAGGGCAGCCCGGAAGATTTATCGGAGATGATCAAACATATAATACAGTAGTCACAGCACATGCATTTGTTATAATTTTTTTTATAGTTATACCTTTAATAATTGGTGGATTTGGAAACTGATTAGTTCCTTTAATAATTGGAGCACCCGATATAGCATTCCCTCGAATAAATAATATAAGATTTTGATTATTACCCCCTTCATTAACATTATTAATAATCAGAAGATTAACTGAAACAGGAGCAGGTACCGGATGAACTGTTTACCCTCCTTTATCAAGAAATATCTCTCATAGAGGAGCCTCTGTAGATTTAGCAATTTTTTCACTCCATCTAGCAGGAGTATCCTCAATTTTAGGAGCAGTAAATTTTATTTCAACAATTATTAATATACGCCCTTCAGGTATAACTCCTGAACGAATTCCTTTATTTGTATGATCAGTAGGAATTACTGCATTATTGCTATTATTATCTTTACCTGTCCTAGCAGGTGCTATTACTATATTACTAACCGACCGTAACTTTAATACTTCATTCTTTGACCCTTCGGGAGGAGGAGATCCAATTTTATATCAACATCTATTCTGATTCTTTGGTCACCCAGAAGTTTATATTTTAATTTTACCAGGATTTGGGCTAATCTCCCATATTATTAGACAAGAAAGAGGAAAAAATGAAACATTTGGGAATATCGGGATAATTTATGCTATATTAGCAATTGGAATTCTAGGATTCATTGTATGAGCACACCATATATTTACTGTAGGTATAGACGTAGACACACGGGCATATTTCACTTCAGCCACTATAATTATCGCTGTACCAACAGGTATTAAAATTTTCAGTTGATTAGCAACATTACATGGAGTTAAAATAAAATATTCCCCTTCAATAATGTGAGCTTTAGGATTCGTATTCCTTTTTACAATTGGAGGATTAACAGGGGTAATTTTAGCTAATTCATCAATTGACATTATTCTACACGACACTTATTATGTAGTAGCACATTTCCATTATGTATTATCTATAGGAGCAGTATTTGCTATTATAGCAAGATTTATCCAATGATATCCTTTATTCACTGGGACAACAATAAACCCTAAATGACTAAAAATTCAATTCATGACTATATTTTTAGGAGTTAATATTACATTTTTTCCTCAACACTTTTTAGGATTAAGAGGTATACCCCGACGATATTCAGATTACCCAGATAGATACATCAGATGAAATATTATTTCATCTATAGGAAGAATCATATCAATAATTAGAATCATTATATTCATTATAATTATATGAGAAAGAATAATTTCAAAACGAAGTTTGTTAGTTAGTGAAAATATAACAACAAGTATTGAATGATTACAAAAAACACCTCCAGCTGAACATTCATACAATGAAATTCCTATAATAATCTCAATATTCTAATATGGCAGAATAGTGCAATGAATTTAAGATTCATAAATAAAGATTGATCTTTTATTAGAAATAACATCATGAGGTAATATAATAATTCAAGACGCAAATTCATCATTAATAGAACAACTAACATTTTTTCATGATCATACAATTATAATTTTATCTATAATTACAATTATAGTATTATATATCATAATTAGATTAACAAAAAATAACTATATTAATCGATATCTACTAGAAGGGCAAACTATTGAATTAATCTGAACAATAATACCAGCAATCACATTAATTTTTATTGCATTACCATCTCTACGGTTATTATATATAATTGATGAAATTAATAATCCAACAATTACTTTAAAAGTAATTGGACACCAATGATATTGAAGATATGAATATTCAGACTTTAGAAATACCGAGTTTGACTCATATATAAAGCCAATAATAGAAACAAGACCAGAAGAATTTCGATTACTGGATGTAGATAATCGAACAGTATTACCTATAAATATACAAACACGAGTAATAATTACAGCAGCTGATGTTTTACATTCATGAGCAATCCCCTCATTAGGAATTAAAATCGATGCTGTACCTGGTCGATTAAATCAAGGATCAATAAATATTAATCGACCAGGATTAATATATGGGCAATGCTCAGAAATCTGTGGAGCCAACCATAGATTTATACCTATTGTAATTGAAAGAACAACAACAGAAAATTTCCTTAAATGAATTAACTTAATATCATTAAGTGGCTGAAAATATTTAAGCATTGGTCTCTTAAACCAAAATATAGTAATTTAAATCTACTCTTAATGAAAAATTTAGTTTAAATTTAAAACATTAACTTGTCAAGTTAAAAATATTAAAATTAATAATTTTTATTGCCTCAAATATCCCCTATGTGATGAGAATTCCAATTTATTTTATTCATTTTATTAATAATTTTAACAACAATTATAATTTATTTCATTTACTTTAACTCAGCTAATTATAAAAGTAATAATATAAAAAAAAAAGAACAAATTAATTGAAAATGATAACTAATTTATTCTCAACATTTGACCCAGCAACATCCAGAACCTATTCAATAAACTGATTAAGAACTTTTATATTATTTTTTATCATACCTTATCCATTCTGAAATTTACCCAGACGAATAATTGTGTTAATTAATATAATCACAGAAAAATTACATAATGAATTTAAAATATTACTAAATAAATCAGAAGGAATAACATTAATCACCATTTCACTATTTATATTCATTTTAATTAATAATTTTATAGGTCTTCTACCATATGTATTCACAAGATCAAGACATTTAACATTTTCATTAACAATAGCTTTACCTTTATGAATAAGAATAATAATTTTTGGATGATTTAATAATACAAAAAGAATATTTGCGCATCTAGTCCCCTTAGGAACTCCTAATATACTTATACCTTTTATAGTTATAATTGAAACTATTAGAAATATTATTCGACCAGGAAGATTAGCAGTACGGCTTACAGCAAATATAATTGCAGGACATTTATTAATAAGATTATTAGGAAATAAATCACTGAATATTAGAAATATAATATTACCTATTATTATTATTATTCAAATAGGATTAATGATATTTGAAGCAGCAGTAGCAATTATTCAAGCATACGTTTTTTCAGTTTTATCAACATTATACACTAGTGAAGTTTTATAATAATATATGAAAACAAAAAAAAATCACCCTTATCATTTAGTAGATTATAGACCATGGCCCTTAACTGGTTCAATTGGAGCTTTAACAATAACTAGAGGAATAGTTGTATGATTCCATAAAAATGAAAAATATTTAATAACTATAGGACTAGTAATTTTAACACTAACAATAATTCAATGATGACGAGATATTATTCGGGAATCAACCTTTCAAGGTCACCATACTATTAAAGTAACAAGAGGATTAAAAATTGGAATAATCTTATTCATTATCTCAGAAATCTTCTTCTTTATTTCATTCTTTTGAAGATTTTTCCATAGAAGATTATCCCCTACAGTAGAAATTGGGATAATATGACCTCCTAAAGGAATTAAAGTATTTAATCCTATAGAAATCCCATTAATAAATACAATGATTTTATTATGTTCAGGAATAACAGTAACATGAGCACACCATAGATTAATAAATAATAATTACACTGAAACTAAAAAAAGATTAATAATAACTGTCACTCTTGGTGTATTATTTTCAATATTACAAATATATGAATATATAGAAGCTAGATTTTGTATTAGAGACTCTATTTATGGTTCTTGCTTTTATATATCAACAGGATTTCATGGATTCCATGTAATCATTGGAACCCTGTTTCTCACTGTTTGTTTAATACGACACATTAACAACCACTTCTCAAAAATTCATCATTTCGGATTTGAAGCAGCCGCATGATATTGACATTTCGTTGATGTAGTATGATTATTTTTATATATTTCAATTTACTGATGAGGAAGATAAAATATCTTTTTAGTATATAAAAAATATTATACTTGACTTCCAATCAAGAGATCTTAATAAAAGAAAAGATAATATATGTAATTATTTGATCTATAGGATTATCAATTACTATTTCAATTTTCATAATAACATTATGTTCAACAATTTCAAAAACATCAAAAAAAGATCGAGAAAAATCATCCCCCTTTGAATGCGGATTTGACCCTAAAAGTTCAGCCCGATCTCCTTTCTCAATTCAATTCTTTCTAATTGCAGTATTATTCTTAATTTTTGATATTGAAATTGCTATTATACTACCAATTATCTTAACAATAAAATTAAGTATAAGAACCATATGAATATTTTCTATTACAATTTTTATTATTATTTTAATTATTGGATTAATTCACGAATGAAATAATGGAGTATTAGAATGAGCAAAATAATTAATAATTAATAAATAATTCTAGGGTTATAGTTTATTTAATTAAAACATTTAAATTGCAATTAAAAGAGTGTATGTGCCATACTAACCTTAATAAACCAGTAAATTTTAAGATAATGAAGTAAAATATTACATTTAGTTTCGACCTAAAATTAGATATATAAATAGTTATATCCTTATCTAAAAAAATTAATTGAAGCCAAAAAAGAGGCCTTTCATTGTTAATGAAATAATTGATTTATAATTTAATCCAATTAAAAGAGAATGAAGAATCTAAAAGGAGCTGCTAACTACCTTTTAAAGCGGTTAAATTCCGTTTTTCTCTTATAATTTATATAGTTTAACTATATTAAAACCCCTTATTTTCAATAAGGAAATAAGATATTTCTTTATAAATAGTACTTGAAAGGAATACTCCTATAATAACTTCTTCAGAGTTAAACTTTATTAATTTAAGTTATTCAAGTTAAAATAATATAATAATAAAAATAGATATAAACAAAAATCTAATAAAATAAATTTTCAAATTATTAAATTGATATACGAAATATAAAGAGCTTAAATATTTAATAAAATTAGGTAATGATTTAGAAATAAAATATTCTCCCCAACTAAAATCCATAAAAATATAACCTAATTTAGAAAAATATAAAGATCGATTAAAAATTATATAAGTTCTAAAATTAGGTAAAAATCATATTAAACTTAAAAATTCCATTATATAATTAAAATAATTACCAAAAAGATTATCTGAAATAAATATAATAGAGCATATATAACCTAATCACAACCCCAATAAAATACATAAAATAGGCATCAATTTCAAAAATATAGGAAATACTAAAAAATCGCAAAAAGAAATCATTAATCAAGTTATTAATCTACCTGAAAAAACAGAAAAAAAAGTTAATATAATTAAAGAATACAAAATAACTGCATCTTCCCTATAATTTAATATAGTAAATAACCCTGAAGAACCTCTAAAACAATAATAAATTAAACGTAAACTATAACTAACAGTAAGCCCGATAGATATAAAAAAAAGTAAATAAAGATAAAAGTTATAATAATTATAAGTTATATTCTCTAAAATTATATCCTTTCTATAAAACCCAGAAAGAAAAGGAAAACCACATAAAGACAAATTCGAGATACAAAAACAAGAGCATGTAAAAGGAAGAGTTTTAATTATATTACCTATATGACGAATATCTTGAGAATTATTTATACAATGAATAATTAAACCAGCACATAAAAATATCAAAGCCTTAAAAAAAGCATGGATTAATATATGCAAATAACAATTTAATATAAACCCCAAAAATAAAATTCTTATTATTAAACCTAATTGACTTAAAGTAGACAATGCAATAATCTTTTTCAAATCATACTCAAAATTAGCTGATAAACCCGCTATAAACATAGTTAAACAAGAAATTAATAAAAATCATGATATATCATAATCATAAAATATATCACTGAAACGAATTAATAGATAAACCCCTGCAGTAACTAAAGTAGAAGAATGTACCAAAGCAGAAACTGGGGTAGGGGCTGCCATAGCAGCAGGTAATCATGAAGAAAAAGGAACCTGAGCACTCTTAGTAAAACTCGCTAAAACTAATAATATTAATACCCAAATAAATAAATTATTATCAAAAAAAAATAAATAATAAATATAATTTCAACCCCCTATATTAAATATTCAAGCAATTATAATAAGAATAGAAACATCCCCAACACGATTTATCAAAATAGTCAACATGCCAGCATTATAAGATTTATAATTTTGATAATAAATAACTAAACAATAAGAAACTAAACCTAGCCCATCCCATCCTAATAAGATTCTAATTATATTAGGACTAATAATTAAAAATATTATTGAAATAACAAATAATAAAATAATATAAAGAAAACGAATCTTAAAAATATCATGACTTATATATGAAGAACTATATAAAATAACTATAGAACAAATTAGTAAAACTCTGCCTATAAAAAATAATGATATTCAATCCAAGTAAATAGATATAGATAAACAAGAAGAATTAAAAGTATAAATCTCCCAATCAAAAAAAACAGAATAATTATTAAAAAGGTAATATAATCCTAACCCTCAAAGGAACCCTCCTAAAACCAATAATATAAATGATCAAATAAAATAATAATTAATGGATTTAAAGAATACATATTCACCAATAATTCCACAAATTATTATTCTATATAATTAAACTACATAAATCCAAATTCTTATAACAATTTATAAAAACAAAATAAATGAACTTAACCCTAAAAATAAAAAATTCAAGGGAATTAAATGAAAAAATAATAATAAATACTCACGAATAAAAACCGAATTATAAAAACATGAGCCTCTAAAATAATAACCATGATGAATTAAAGAAAACAAATAAATTCTATAACAACAACTTATAAATGATAAAATAGATAATATAATAAAAGTTATAAAATCCCAAGAAATAATAGAATTAATTAAATAAATTTCACCCAATAAATTTAATGAAGGAGGAGAAGATATATTATTAGCACAAAATAAAAATCAAAATAAAGATAAACTCGGTATACTTAAAAGACAACCCTTATTAATAAATAATCTACGACTAAAACTACGCTCATAAATAATATTAGCTAAACAAAAAAGAGCTGAAGAACAAAACCCATGTCCAATTATTATAATTAAAGAACCTATAAATCCATAATAGTTACATCTTATAATCCCGCAAATCACTAAAGATATATGGGCAACAGAAGAGTAAGCAATAATTGATTTAATATCAACCTGATATAAACATAAAAAACTAACAATTAAAGAACCATATAAACTTAAACTTAACCACAAAAAGCTAAAATTTAAAGAATAATAATCTATAAAAATAAATATACGAATTAAACCATAACCCCCTAACTTTAACAAAATAGCAGCCAAAATTATTGAACCAGAAATGGGAGCCTCAACATGAGCTTTGGGTAATCAAAAATGAAAAAAAGGAATAGGTATTTTAAATAAAAATGCCAAAACAACAGAAATATAAAAGTAAATATTTATATCATTTATATTAATTATCCAAAAATCCAAGGACTTAACTAAATAATTAATATAAAAAATACCCAATAATAAAGGTAAAGAAGCAAATAATGTATAAAATAATAAATAATAACCTGCAGTAATACGCTCAGGCTGATATCCCCACCCAAAAATTAAAAAAAGGGTGGGAATTAATGATATTTCAAAAGACAAGTAGAATATTAATACATTTAATGAAGAAAATGCAAGAACTAAAGATAGTAACATTATTAAAATTACAAACCCAAATTCAATAACTTTTTCTTTATTCTTATAAATAGTATATCTTGCCATTATTATTAAAAAAATAATAAAATAAGATAAACCAATTAAACTATAAGAAACTACATCAGTTCCTAATAATATATTAGTTGGGGTAATAAAATTATTAGAAATATTTATAAATAAATATAAAAAACATATTAATATAATACAATTACCTAACAACCAATAATTAATAGATAGAGGGATTAAAAATATTAATATAAAAATAAACTTTATCATGATAAAATGGATATACTAGATAAATAATCATTACCTTGTCTACGAATTAAACTAACTAAAATTGATAAACCTAAAACACCTTCACAAACAGTAAAAACTAAAAATAATAAAGAAAAATATAATTCATAACCAAAAATTATTAATATCAAAAATAAAGAAAAAAAAAGAGATAAAACTATAAATTCTAAAGTTAATAAAGAAAGTAATAAATGTTTACGTGTAGAACAAAAAACAACTACCCCACATATTAAATTAAAAAAAATAACATATTCTAATAAAATAAGTTTTAATAGTTTAATAAAAACAATGATTTTGTAATTCATAATTAGGAATATATTCCCTTTAAAACTTCAGTAAAAAATAACAAATTTATCTTTAATCTCCAAAATTAATATTTTTAATAAACTATTTACTGTAATGAATATTTTATTAACTATGATAATTATTATCTCAATTAGATTATTAACCTTAAATCATCCTTTAAGTATAGGATTAATCTTAATTTTACAAACAATCATCATTTCTATTATTATAGGTTATATATTAAAATCATTCTTATTTTCATATATTATTATTATTATTATATTAAGAGGGGCTTTAGTATTATTTATTTATATAGCAAGAGTAGCAAGAAATGAAAAATTTAACTGATCAAATAAAATAATCGTAATATTATTAATTACTAGTATATGTATAATTATTATTATATATAAATATAATAATAATTGATTAATTAATAATTCAAAAGTAAGTGATTCAATTAATCTCATTAAATTATTTAATTTAATATCTGCAAAAGTTACATTATTAATAATTATTTATTTACTCTTAACAATAATTGTAGTTTCAAATATCGCTAAAACCAATAAAGGGCCTTTACGAATAAATTCTAAATAATATGAATATACCTTTACGTAAAATAAATCCAATAATTAAAATTATTAATAATTCACTAATTGATTTACCTTCTCCATCATCAATCTCACTATGATGAAATTTTGGATCTTTGTTAGGTATATGTTTAATAATTCAAATTATTAGAGGATTATTCCTAGCAATACATTATACCGCTAATATTGAAATAGCATTTAATAGAGTTATCCATATTTGCCGAGATGTTAATAATGGGTGATTAATACGATATACACATGCAAATGGAGCTTCACTATTTTTTATTTGTCTATATCTTCATATTGGGCGAGGCTTATATTATGGATCTTATAAATTAATAATAACATGAACAGTAGGGGTAATAATTATATTATTACTTATGGGAACTGCTTTTTTAGGGTATGTTTTACCCTGAGGGCAAATATCCTTATGAGGGGCTACAGTTATTACAAATCTTTTATCTGCAGTACCTTATATTGGTTTATCTTTAGTAATATGATTATGAGGGGGGTTTTCAGTAGATAACGCTACATTAACACGATTTTTTACCTTACATTTTCTTCTACCATTTATTGTAGCTGCTATAGTTATTATTCATTTATTATTTTTACATCAAACAGGAAGTAATAACCCATTAGGATTAAATTCAAATTATGATAAATCACCATTTCATCCTTACTTCTCAGTAAAAGACATAATAGGAATAATTTTAATATTGCTCTTTTTTTCTTTATTAATTCTATTAGAACCCCGATTATTAGGAGATGCAGAAAATTTTATCCCAGCAAATCCATTAGTTACTCCAGTACATATTCAGCCAGAATGATATTTCCTATTTGCTTACGCAATTCTACGATCTATTCCTAATAAATTAGGGGGAGTCATAGCAATAATCTTATCAATTTTAATTATTTTAATGCCTATAGTAAACAAAAATAAATTCCAAAGAAATTCATTTTATCCTTTAAGAAAAAGAATATTTTGAAGTATAATTACAATTATCATTTTATTAACTTGAATTGGAGCACGCCCAGCAGAAGAACCATATATTTTAACAGGGCAAGTTCTCACCATTATATATTTTATTTATTTTATTATTAACCCTATAACCCTAATAACATGAGATAAAATTCTAGAAAAATAAACTTTAGTCAATAAGTTTTAGATAAACTTATATTTTGAAAATATACTAAGAAAGTTAAATTCTTTCATTGACTTAATTATACCTAAATTAATGAATTATAAATTAATAATATTAATAATAAAATTCAAAAACTAATAATCTTAAATAAAAAATAAATATATTTAATGAAAAAGGAAGAAAAAGTTTTCATGTTAAATATATTAATTTATCATATCGAAATCGAGGTATAACCCCTCGAACTCAAATAAATCAAAAAACTAGAATAGTAGTCTTAAAATAAAAAAGAAAAGAAAATAAATCACACCCTAAAAACATTATACTTGTTAATAAACTCATAAAAATGATATTTATATATTCAGACAAAAAGATAAAAGCAAACCCACCTCTACCATATTCTACATTAAACCCTCTAACTAATTCTCTTTCACCCTCAGCAAAATCAAAGGGAGATCGATTAGTTTCAGCTAAACAAGAAGAAATTCAACAAAAAAATAAAGGAAAAGATATAAAAATAAATCAACAATATTTTTGATAATTTATAAAATCAAATAAATTATATCTAAAAACAAAAATAATTAAGCATAATATAATTATTATTATTCTTACTTCATAAGAAATAACCTGAGCAACTGAACGAAGGCATCCTAAAAGAGCATAATTAGAATTAGATGATCAGCCAGATAATATAACCCCATAAACTATTATCCCTGTACATATTATAAAAAATAAAATACCATAATTAAAATTATAAATATTAACTAAAAAAGGAAATAATAATCATAAAATAAAAGATATAAATAATAAAAAAAGAGGGGAAACAAAATAAATAATATAATTAGATCCAGTGGGATTTGGTTGCTCCTTAAAAAATAACTTAATACCATCAGAAAAAGGTTGTAAAATCCCAATTAACCCTAATTTATTAGGACCCTTACGTAATTGAATATAACCAAGAACTTTACGTTCCAAAAGAGTTACAAAAGAAACACAAACCAAAACAATAATTAAAAGTAATAAATAATTTAATAAAAACAATACTATTTGTAATTAAAATTACATAATTAAATTCTAAATTTAATACATTAAATCTGCCAAAATAGTAATTAAAGATATTCTTAAATAACAATTATCATTAATGTAAAGGGTCCTTTCGTACTAATTTACATAAATTATTAAAAAGATAGAAACCGACCTGGCTCACGCCGGTCTGAACTCAGATCATGTAAAATTTTAAAGGTCGAACAGACCTAGAAATTAAGCTTCTGCACTTAAATCTAATTTTAATCCAACATCGAGGTCGCAAACTCCACTATCAATAAGAACTATCCAGAAGAATTACGCTGTTATCCCTAAGGTAATTTAATCTATTTATCCATAAAATAGGATCTTAAATATACTAATTAATAATTTAATAATTATGAGAGTTAATTAATTCCCATCATCACCCCAACAAAATTTCCATAAAATTTTAAATTAAAAATAACCTAAAAATTTAAAAATCCAAAGAAATAAAATTCTATAGGGTCTTCTCGTCCCATTTAAAAATTTTAGCTTTTTAACTAAAATATTAAATTCAATAATTTAATATAAAGAAAGTTAATTTTTCATCAAACCATTCATACAAGCCCTCAATTAAAAGACAAATGATTATGCTACCTTCGCACAGTCAAAATACTGCGGCTATTTAATTATAATCATTGAGCAGGCAAGACTTAATAAATATTACATTAAGACATGTTTTTGTTAAACAGGTGAAAATTAAATTTGCCGAATTACTATATATTAATTAAAAAAATTTACTAATTTTATCATTATAACTATTAATTAAAAATTAATTAATAAAAACTTAATAAAAATTTAAGTTTTAAATAAATAAATAATAAAAAAAACTTCATTATAACAAAATAAATGATGAATATTATTAATCCTACAAAACTTTTACATAAATTAAAACTATAAAAATATTAAAAAGCTTATCCCTTTTAATATTAAATTAAATAATTAATATAAATTAAATTATATATTAATAATATTTAATTCTGAATTAAATTCAATTATTAAGTAACCAGATAAATAAAGATGAATAGCATATAACCCCTATTAATAATTTATAAATAATTATGATACATTAAATTACAATTTAATTAATAACTCCTTTAAATTCGGGAAACATATTAAATTAATATGATATTATAAATAAACCCTGATACAAAAGGTACAAAAATTAAGTTCTACTTAAATATTAATTAAATATTCCTTAACAGTAAATTTAACTATAAAAAACAAAACATTTTTTCATTAAAAATTAGTACTAAAATAAAAGTTATTTCTATAAAATATTAAAAATAATAAAAATTATATATTAAATTATATCTAATCTCAAGTTAATTTGAATTGCACAAATAAATCTTTAATGTAAATAAAGACTAAATACTAATTTATAACTTGTATAATTCCAGCCCCATCTTCCGATAGGACTACTTTGTTACGACTTATCTCATCTTATTAATGAGAGTGACGGGCGATATGTACTTAATCAAGAACATGTATCACAAATAAAATATCTTAAAAATTACAATTAAATCCAATTTCATATTAATTAATACATTTAATAATCTAATAATTATATAATTAAATGTAGCCCATTTCAAACCTTTATATAAGCTGCACCTTGACCTGACATATATTCCAATATAATAAGAATTAATGAAAATTTCCTAATAGAACATTCACCAAACAGAGATATACAAACCATAATAGAATTTTTTAAAGGTAAAATTCATCGTGGATTATCAATTACAGAACAGGCTCCTCTAAAATGATTAAATTACCGTCAAATTCTTTCAATTTTAAAGATCTTAACTAATAATACTAAGAAACTCACTTTTACATTCCAAATAATAGGGTATCTAATCCTAGTTTAAATAAAGAATTTCTTATAAATTAAAATTAAACCTAAATAAATAAATTTATATATTAAAATTTCACCCTAAATAAATAAATACCATATTCAAAATAATTAATTCTTAATAATTAAAGCCAATAATAACTATTTAAACTAAAATGTATAACCGCAGCTGCTGGCACATTTTTCGCTAGTCACATTAATAATTAACTAAATCCTAAATTATTAGATATATAAAATAATAAACTGCGAATAAAATAATAATTAAAGAATATTATTTAAATAAATCTTTACAACCAAACTAATATTTACATATTAAAATTATCAAAATAACAGTTAAACTTAAACTTAAACCAGAATCAAATTTTTTTTAAATGAAATGAATTAAGACATACTTGGACCATGCTAAATATTCTCCCTCGCTAGCTCGGTCTAACCCTGGTCCATAGTAAACCCTGGACTGATTTGGATACAAGTATATTATACTATTACATATGGTTCTTTAATTCCACATGGTAGATACTAATAGTTTATATTACTCCTAGCTCACATTAGAGTTCGCTACAAAATATAACTATTTATATCTATTTATTAGATATAATTTAATTTATGTATCTATGACTTGTTAATATTCTAACCATATTAGTGACATACAGAGTATAATCCTATAGATCAAATAATTACATATCATATTCCCCCCAGAACAGACTGCCTCCGGCACCGGTACCCTATATACTAAAAATTTTTCAATAAATAAAAATTCCCCAAAATTATAAATTTTTAAACGAAAATTTAGTTTATAAAGTCTTTAAATCTAAAATGAATTAAGACATACTTGGACCATGTTAATTTTACACACATATACATATAATTAAACTAATATATATATATAAATAAATATATATTAACCACATGAATAGATATTATGCTCCTAGTATGTAATAATCACATATGATTAAATTATTTAAAATTAATAATTATAATTAAAATGTATGTTATACCCCAAAATAATATTTATTTTAAATATAATAATTATGTAAATACAATGATTTAATATTCAATAAATTAACATTCAATAATTATGTAAATACAATGATTATGTAAATACAATGATTATGTAAATACATAAATTAACATTCAATAATTATGTAAATACAATAATTATGTAAATACAATGATTATGTAAATACAATGATTTAATATTCAATAATTATGTAAATACAATAATTATGTAAATACAATGATTATGTAAATACAATGATTATGTAAATACAATAATTATGTAAATACAATAATTATGTAAATACAATAATTATGTAAATACAATGATTATGTAAATACAATAATTATGTAAATACAATAATTATGTAAATACAATGATTTAATATTCAATAATTATGTAAATACAATGATTATGTAAATACAATAATTATGTAAATACAATGATTTAATATTCAATAATTATGTAAATACAATGATTATGTAAATAT